CTTAACTCAAATATATGATCCTTTCTTGAATGGATGCGGTCGTGGACAAATGCTAAACAGTTGGTCACTACCATTTGAAAATGAAATTTTCAAAAGAAATTCCATTTTTATCAATAAGATTCACGGTCTCCTTCTTTCTATTAATAGTAATTATCCAGATCCCGAATTGGAACAGAAAATAAATCCATTTGATAGAAAATCATTATTAAATGAAATTGGTTTTTTTTTTAACTTAATAAGTAAATTTTCGGAAAAATCAGTATCAAGTTTTAATTTTGACAAACTTTATTTATTTCCAGAACATGAACAAGTCAAAATATATTCCGAAGAAAAAAAAAGAAAAAAAAAATTATTATTGGACACAATTGAAAGTGATATAAACCATCACAAAGTACACGAAATAAGTAAAACAGTTCCTATGTGGTCATACAGCTTAATCGACGAATTGGAGGAACTGACGGAAGGAGTAGCACAATCACAGGAACCTCAGATTCGTTCCAGATACGCCCAACCAATAGTGATTTTTAATAGTAAAACAGATAATTTTCTTCAAGGGCCTTCTAATACTGATGACTTAGAGGATAGTGATCTTATTTATCAGGACGAATTGTTTTTACTAAATTATTCACGCGAACCGGATTTTTCCCGAGAAATAATCAAAGGATCTATGCGCTCTCTAAGGCGTAAAACAGTGACTTGGAAATTCTTTCAAAGACATGCCAATTCCCCCCTTTTTTTGGACCAAACACAAAAACTTTTTTTGGTTGATCTTTTCGAAGATATATCCATATTTTTGAAAGAATATTTCAGGAAAAAAGGTACAGACAATTCAGAATTTTTGGCTTTAGAGAAAAGGATAGAAGAGGATGAAAAAGAGGAAGGAAAAAACGACGACGAAAAAAGACTTAGAGAAATAGAAGAGGCCTGGGAGAGCATTCTTTATGGTCTAATAATTAGAAGCTTTGTAATAATAATCCAATCAATTATTAGAAAATATATTATAATACCTTCATTGATAATAACAAAAAATATCATTCGTATACTATTATTTCAATATCCCGAATGGTCAGAAGATTTTAGAGATTGGAAAAAAGAAGTGCATATTAAATGCACCTATCAGGGCGTTCCAGTATCCCACAAAGGATTGCCACAATACTGGTTCACAGAGGGTCTTCAGATAAGGATCTTATCTCCTTTTGTTTTGAAACCTTGGCACAAATCTAAGCTACGATCTACTGAAAAAAAAAAAAGATTTACTGAAAAAAAAAACGTTCAAAAAAAAAACTTCTTGTTTTTAACAGCTTGTGGAACACTAGTGGAATCGTACCTTGATAATTATTTCCCCAATCCATTTTCATTTTTGGGTCCCATTTTAAAAAAAATTAAAAAACAATTGAAAAAAAATTTCAAAAATCGTTTTTTTCTAGTTCTACAAGTTTTAAATGAAAGAAAAAAATGGTTTGTAACTATCTTAAAAGAAATAGAAAAATGGAATATCAAAAGTATTCTATTTAGATTCAAAAATATATCTGAATTGGGTGAAAACAACAAAAATTCAACAATCAGTAATAATAATCCAATGATTTACGAATCACCCGTTATAATTAACTCTATGAATTGGACAAATAGTTCATTCACAGAAAAAAGGATAAAAGATCTTAATGTTAAAACAAAGACAATCATAACAGAAATAGAAAAAATGACAAACGAAGGGGGGGTTCTAACTTCAGAGAAAAATTTGAATTCTAACAAAACCACTTATGATGCTAAAAGATTCGAATTAAAAAAAAATATTTTGCAAATATTACAAAGAAGAATTGTTCGATTAACCCGTAAATCATATTCTTTTTTCAAATTTTTCATGGAAAGGGTATACATCGATATCCTTTTATGTATCATTGGTATTCCTAGGATCAATATACAACTTTTTCTTGAATCAACAAAAAAGATTGTAACTAAATCCATTTCCAATAAAAAAACAAATGCAGAAAGAATTGATAAAACACATCAAAGTATAATTCCATTTATGTCGATTATACACAAATCTTGTAATATTACGAATACGAATTCAGAGAATTCTTGTGACGTATCTTCTTTGTCACAAGCATATGTATTTTTTAAATTATCACAAATCCAAGTTATTAAGGGATATAAGTATAAGTTAAGATCTATTTTTGAATCTCATGAAAGATCTTTTTTTCTTAAGAATGAAATAAAGAATTATTTTTTTAGAATACAAGGAATATTAAATTCAAAATTAAGACATAAGAACCGTCCCCATTCTGTAATGAATCAATGGACAAATTGGTTAAAGGTTCATTATCAATATGATTTACCTGAGAGCAGATGGTCGAGATTAGTACCACAAAACTGGAGAAATAGAATCAATAAACATCGTGTGGCTCAAAATAAAGATTTAATCAACTATCATTCCTATGACAAAACCCGATTAATTCTTTACAAAAACGAAAACGAACAAGTAGACTTATTAAATTTTCAAAAAAAAATTAAAAAACAATATAGATATGATCTTTTGTCATATAAATATCTTAATTATGCAGATAAGAAAAATTCATATATTTATGGATATAGATCACCATTCCAAACAAACAAAAACCAAACCATTTCTTATAATGACAACACATGTAAAAAAGAATTTTTTGATATAACGGGCGATATCTCTATCAAAAATTATCTAGCAGAAGATGCTTTTATAGATATGGAAAAAAATCTGGATAGAAAGTATTTTGATTGGATGGTAATGAATGTAGAAATACCAAATCGTTCTGTATCGAAATCGAATCCGAAATCGAAATTTTGGTTCTTTTCAAAATTATCAATATTTTATGATGCATATAAGAAGAATCCTTGGATCGTACCAATAAAATCCCTTTCTTTCCCTTTTTATGTAAAAGATGTTAGTAAAATGAAAAAATATCTTAATTTTGACTTCGACATTCTAAAAGGAGCAAACGAAGAAGCAGATGCGGGTCCATTAGGTCGATATCTATCTCTCTTAAACCAAGCTTATGAAGACTCATACTGGGAAAATGGTTGGAATAGTATAAATCTAGATGATTACATAGATGTAGATCGAAATAACTACCTCAACGATATAAAAGGAGAACAAGAATTCTTACTAGACAAGTATTTGGGTTTTCATTTGAACTTTGATAATTTATTACAAGAAAGAATAATGAATCAGATCAAATTTTATTGTCTCCTGATTAGATTGAAAAATCTAAAAAAATTTTTTATAAACTCTGTAAAAAAGGGAGAAATAAGTCTAGATACTATGGCAATTCAAAATTATTCGGATTTACTTCTTACAGAATGTAGCGAGAATAAAGAATTGATTGAAAAACAAATATTTTATTTGGAACCTGTTCGTCTGTCTAGAAAAAACTATGAACAGTTTTTTATGTACCAAACCATAAGCCTATCGTTGATTCATAAGAATAAGCGCAAAATTTTTAAAAGAAATCCAGAAAAAGGTCGTGTTGATAAAAAGAATTTAGATAAAAACATTACAAGAACAAGAAATCAAAAGATAACAGAAAATAAAGATAAAAATCATACTGATTTGCTTGTTCCTGAAAATCTTTTGTCCAATAGACGCCGTAGAGAATTGAGAATTCTAATTTGTTTGAATCCTAGAAATACTAGAAACACAAGAAATTGCAATGAGAATAAACTAAATACTGGCTGTCAAGTTTTGGCTAAAAATAAAGATCTTGATATAGAAACAAAAAAACTAATGAATTTAAAATTCTTTCTTTGGCCAAATTATAGATTAGAAGATTTAGCTTGTATAAATCGCTATTGGTTTGATACCCAAAATGGAAGCCGTTTCAGTATATTAAGGATACATATGTATCCGCGATTGAAAATTTGATTGATAATCTTCCCATTTATCTTCTATTTAGAATTAGAATAGAATAATATCTTATCTTCACATATCTTATATGTGAAGATAAGATATTATATATTTATAAAAGCGCACACGCATCATTGATACTAATTCAATGATTTTAGATAGAAAAATGAATCAAAAAATCGTCTTCTTTTTTTTTTAAGTATACAATAGAATTTTTTATTTTGTGAATCCATAAATATAGTATAGTATTTATATAGATATTTGAATTGGATTGCTTAAGCATAGTAATTAATTTTATTTGAAAAAAAAAAGAAATTCATAATTATTAAGTAAATTAAGATAATTTAATTAATAATATAAAAAATAAAAAATTAGTGTAATTACTATTACTGATCAATAAAAATATCTATCAAAAAGGGGGGAGAGGAAAGCTTTCATTTCATTTTATTTTATGATAAAAAATTCAATTATACCTGTTATTTCAAACAAAAAAGAAAAAGAAAACCCTGGATCTGTTGAATTTCAAGTAATCAATTTCACTAATAAGATACGAAGACTTACTTCACATTTTGAATTACATCGAAAAGACTATTTATCTCAAAGAGGTTTACGTAAAATTCTGGGAAAACGACAACGACTACTGTCTTATTTGGCAAAGAAAAATCGAATAAGTTATAAAAAATTAATAAATCAGTTGGGTATTAGGGAGTCACAAATTCGTTAATTTCAAGAGTCATTTTCAATTATTCGATTTATTAGATCCTGAATTTAGATGAACTTTTTTTTTTACGATTCATGGAAGAATGAATCGAGGAAAAACCTATGAATGTCCCAGCTACAAGAAAAGACCTCATGATAGTCAATATGGGGCCTCAGCACCCATCAATGCATGGTGTTCTTCGACTTATTGTTACTCTGGATGGTGAAGATGTTATTGATTGTGAGCCAATATTGGGTTATTTACACAGAGGGATGGAAAAAATTGCGGAAAACCGGACAATTATCCAATATCTGCCTTATGTAACACGTTGGGATTATTTAGCTACTATGTTCACAGAAGCAATAACGGTAAACGGACCGGAACAATTGGGAAATATTCAAGTACCTAAAAGAGCCAGCTATATCCGAGTAATTATGTTGGAGTTAAGTCGTATAGCTTCTCATCTACTATGGCTCGGACCTTTTATGGCAGATATTGGTGCACAAACCCCTTTTTTCTATATTTTTAGAGAAAGAGAATTAATATATGATCTATTTGAAGCTGCGACAGGTATGAGAATGATGCATAATTTTTTTCGTATCGGAGGCGTAGCGGCTGATCTACCTTATGGTTGGATAGATAAATGTTTTGATTTCTGCAATTATTTTTTAACAAGGGTTGTTGAATATCAAAACCTTATTACGCGAAATCCAATTTTTTTAGAACGGGTTGAGGGAGTAGGTGTTGTTGGTAGAGAGGAAGTAATAAATTGGGGTTTATCAGGACCGATGCTTCGGGCTTCCGGAATACAATGGGATCTACGTAAAGTAGATAATTATGAATGTTACGAGGAATTTGATTGGGAAGTTCAATGGCAAAAAGAAGGAGATTCATTAGCTCGTTATTTAGTTCGAATTGGTGAAATGACGGAATCCATTAAAATTATTCAGCAGGCTTTGGAAGGAATTCCCGGCGGGCCATATGAAAATTTAGAAATCCGCTGCTTTGAGAGAGAAAAGGAGCCAAAATGGAATGATTTTGAATATCGATTCATTGGTAAAAAATCGTCTCCGACTTTTGAATTGCCGAAACAAGAACTTTATGTAAGAGTTGAGGCTCCCAAAGGAGAATTAGGAATTTTTCTAATAGGAGATCAGAATGGTTTTCCTTGGAGATGGAAAATTCGTCCACCAGGTTTTATCAATTTGCAAATTCTTCCTCAATTAGTTAAAAGAATGAAATTGGCTGATATTATGACAATACTAGGTAGCATAGATATCATTATGGGAGAAATTGATCGTTGAAATGATAATTGATACAACGGAAATCCAAGATATCCATTCTTTTTCCGGATTGGAATCTTTAAACGAAGTCTATGGAATTCTATGGGTACTTGTACCTATTTTGATTCTGGTATTGGGAATCACAATAAGTGTACTAGCAATTGTATGGTTAGAAAGAGAAATATCTGCAGGGATACAACAGCGCATTGGACCCGAATACGCCGGTCCTTTTGGAGTTCTTCAAGCTCTAGCAGACGGAACAAAACTCCTTTTCAAAGAGAATCTTATTCCATCTAGGGGAGATATTCGTTTATTCAGTATTGGACCATCCATATCAGTTATATCAATTCTACTAAGCTATTCAGTAATTCCTTTTGGCTATAACTTTATTTTATCTGATTTCAATATAGGTGTTTTTTTATGGATTGCGATTTCGAGTATTGCTCCCATTGGACTTCTTATGTCAGGATATGGGTCGAATAATAAATATTCCTTTTTGGGTGGTCTACGAGCTGCTGCTCAATCGATTAGTTATGAAATACCATTAACTCTATGTGTCTTATCAATATCTCTACGTGCGATTCGTTGAAACAGAAAGGGCTATTCGATGCTATCGCTATCCTCCTTTCTTTATACTTATACTACTATATAGGAAAGGAGTCGAATAAATTAAATAGATACTTTCATTATCTTAATTTTATTTATTTTTAATTTAACAATTAGGATTGAAGAACTAAATCAGATAGTTATATGAGTGAAATAAAACAGCTTCTATTGAATAGAATTTCAGAATACGATATTACTTCTAGTTAATAGTTAGTATGATGATTTCAAATGGTAGTAAAAATATTGAGTCTCATTTTCTATGTATAAGAATAAAGTGAATTATAAACAGAAGAGGCTATTTAAATTTAACCCAAGATTGGATAATTAGTCATCCTGTTTTGAAGCGGGCTCAAAAGACCAACCTTATTGAGTTTTAGTTACCATTTTTATGAATTATCATAGATGCATTAACATAAAATAAATAAGGGGTTAATAAAAAAAGAGTGGATGGTTAGAAACACCAAGATACGCAAAGGATTAGTAACGCAGATTTTGTAAATTATCCAAAAGAGAATTTACGCATAATAGAAAAAGAATCCTAATTGGGGCTTTAAATTGGTAGAAAAAATCAAGCAGTACTCCCCACAATTCCGATCCAGAGTATGCTTCCATCCACTGATTAAATAAATTACTATCAGGAACGAAAAAATCCTTTGAAATTTTTTAAGTCCCTTTTTAATAGCAAAAAAAAGAAGAATAGGAACGAAAAAAACACAAGAAATCAAAAACGAAAAAGCGATTTCCTTTTCGTTTTTGATTTCGTATTTCTTATATCCATATTCATGGAGATTCAATTCATGTCATAATTAAGAAATTAAGAAACTAATGTGTAATTCTTTTTCGTAATTGAAAATGAATTCTGAGGGTCATTGATAATTCTAAAAGAGTATTTTATTGAATAATTCTATTATTACTCAACAAATTCAAAATTTGATTTTTAAGGGATGAGATCAATTCAGAAGTTAAATTTCAATATTAAAATGGAGTTATCTTTACTTATTTTATTTTTATTTTTTAATTTTAACAGACAGAAT